GTCTGAGAGAAGTTTCTTTTGAAGTGGATACCTGAATGCCAAGTATAGCTCGTAATAATCTATCCTCCGGGGCATATGACGATTCGCTCGCTGTCTGAGGTGTTAATTTACCTACTAAGATATCACCTGTTTCTATCCAAGATCCCAGCATCACAATTCCGTTTCTGTCTAAATTTCGGAGTAAACGAGCCTCTAAATGCGGGATCTCCTTAGTGATTCTTTCAGGACCTTGGCTTGTTACATGAGTCTGAATTTCATATTTCCGGATGTGAAAAGAAGTATAAATATCTTCATAGACCAGACGTTCGCTAATTAGTACTGCGTCTTCAAAATTGTAACCTTCCCATGGCATATAAGCTACTAATACATTTTTTCCTAAAGCGAGTTCCCCACCAGCTGTAGCCGCACCACCCGCTAGAATTTGTCCCTTTTTAATGTATTTACCCCGCTGAACCTGAGTTTTTTGATGCATACAAGTATTTTTGTTGGAACGTTGATACATAACTAATGGAATGCTTAGAGTATCCCCATTACTTGAGAAAATGATCTTTTGAGTATCAGTAGAAATGATTTTTCCCTTGCGTTCGGCTATAGCTGAAATCCCCGAATCTAGAGCCGTTTGGCCTTCCAACCCAGTTCCAACAATGCACTTCTCGGACCGAGAAAGTGGAACTGCTTGGCGCTGCATATTAGAACTCATTAAAGCTCGATTCGCATCATTATGCTCGATAAAAGGAATGAGGGAAGCCCCAATAGAAAAATATTGGAAGGGAAAAATGCTTCTAAGATGAATCTCTTCCCATGCAATACTCAGGAATTCTTGACGATATCGAGCTGGAACAACCTGTTGTTCTTGAATACCCCGATTCAAGGCCAAAGAATTTCCTGCTGCTACCATATAATATTCATCTCTATTTGGTGATAAATAAACCATCTGTGCCTCTTTTGATCTCTCAGATAATTCATAAAACGGACTCTCTATAGATCCCCAATAACCAACCTTCACATGAGTAGCTAATGATCCAATAAGTCCAACGTTGATTCCTTCGGACGTGTCAATTGGACAAATACGTCCATAGTGACTCGGGTGGATATCTCGTATCCGAAAACTAGCAGTTCGCCCCGTCAATCCTCCAGGACCCAAATAACTCCATTTTCGCCCATGAACAATTTGTGTCAACGGATTAGTCCGATCCAAAACTTGAGATAAAGGGTGTAGGCCAAAAAACGATTCATAAGTAGTTGTTAATGAAGTTGAAGTTACCAAATTTTGAGGAGTTGGTATCAATTTATGCCTGATTGCTCCACATATAGTTCCTCGAACCGTATTTTCTAAACGAACAAGAGCCAATCCAAATTGATCCTGTAATAGATCTGCTACAGAACGAATACGTTTATTTTTCAAGTGATTCATATCGTCAAGTGTACCCATTCCCAATTTCATTCCAATCAAATGATCCACAGCAGCCAATAGATCTCGTGGTAACAAAAATGTATTGTTTTGGGGTATATCAAGATTAAGTCTCCGGTTCATATTTCGTCGACCAATCTTTCCTAATTCACATCTTTGTTGAAAAAATTTCTTTTGTAATTCCTTGCATAAGGACTCAGAAAATACCGGATCCCCCCCTACACAGGCAAATTGTTGATAAAACTCCAAAATAGCATTTTCTTTTGATCCAATCTTTTTTTTCTCTTTATCATTTGGGAAAGACAAGAAAATTTCAGGGTAACAAACATTCTCTAGAATTTCTCTTATATTCGAACCCATAGCTGATGATAGAACTAGAATAGATATTTTTTGTTTTCTACTTACGCGGGCCCATATCCTTGCTTTTCTATCAATTTCTAATTCCGACCTTCCCCCCCAATCCGATATTATAGTACTGGTATAGACAGAAATTCCGTTATGTTCCAATTCTGAACGGTAGTAAATACCGGGACTTTGCAATATTTGGTTGATCACAATTCGGTATATTCCATTTACTATAGAGGTTCCAAAAGAATTCATTATAGGGATGTTTCCAATAAAAATGGTTTGTTCTTGCATATTTCTACCGGTTTTCCAAATTAAGACCGCGGGTACATATAATTCAGAAGAATATGTGAGTGATTCATACACAGCATCTCTTTCTTTTATCAAGGGCTCTACTAATTGATATGTTTCCACAAATAATTGAAATTCAATTTCTTGATCTCTATCTTCAATTTTTTGAAACTTATGAAATTCTTCCGTCAAGCCCTGATTAATGAACCTACAAAATCCCTCAAATTGTATCTGACTAAATCCAGGTATTGTGGACATTCCCTCATTTCCATTCTGGATCATCTTAATCTTAAGTTTCCTCTTTATTGAAAAAATCCCATTATTGGCTTGGCTCACTATTCATCGAACCCTACCGATTCATCTAGCAATGATGGAATGGATATTCTGTTTACTGAATCACATAAAATTTTAGTCAATTCCATCCATATATATCATACGTATGAACGGAAGCAAGACAGAGAAATGGAGGGCATTTTCGATGCAAGTTCAAATTTGAACTTGAGCCAGGTACAAATAGAAAGAAATGGAAATTTATAAAGCATTCCCGGGAAAAATTCTGTCACTTAGGATGATGGAGTCTTTTATCGGATATCAAAATTGATCCAATTTATACCTAATTCTTTTATTATGATATTATGATCAGGGTGCAAAAAAATAAAAAATCAATGAATTTAGGATTCAATCTGCTCTCTATGAATGAGATAAAAACAGAAGAATCAGGAACAGCATAGAGTTTCCCTTTTTTTAGGACACACAATTGAATGTTTAAAAAGGAATTCACAAATCTTTTTTTGGTAGTATAATTTCTAAAATACAATGGAATTGCGTACGTATATAGTCATAGGAGTAATCTTTAGGAAGTACATGCCAATATAGCTATTTGTATATCACATCTTTTATCTTTTATCATAATTGAACTTGGTTTAACATAGGTTAGGTCGCACTTTATACATAATGTCTATCTTCTATTCACATATTCAATGAAATATTCAAGCACGATGATCCTATATAGGGATATGTGCATAAGAAATAGACCTGGGCTCGGTATCCATGTATAAAAATTTCTGTTCTGGAGTTTACACTGTTCTGGGGTTTACATATACACATATATTTTCTTATAATTCTAATTGATAATGTAATAGATAATGATTAGTCGTAAATCAATTGGATTTTGCATCCATTAAGGTAATACAAATGGAGATACAAAATTAAGAGCTGTTCACTAATTCAAAGTAAGAAAAGTAAGTAAGAGTAAAAGATTAATAAGTAAATAGTTAATGAAGTAAAGAGTGAATTATTCTAAATTGCCCTGCATTTTACAGTCTGTGACCGGGGCCGGGAATCTTTTCACTTTTCTATAGAAAAGTGAAAAGAGAAGGTAAGTTTTTAAGCGACGCGTGTTTTGAGATAAAATCAATCGAAGAAAAGAATAGAAACAGGATCCAATAAAAAAGAGGAATTATTTTTTGGAAAAAAAATAAGTGCAATGGGATTCAAGATCCAAAAATAAAAGAAATTAAGAAAGTAAAAAATTCAAATCAAAACAAAATGAGGAGAGGAAAAGAAATAGAATAATAATATAATTTCTAATTCTATAATTATAGAATTTTTTTATTTATTTATCCATTTTGGATAGAATTTGGCGGCATGGCCAAGTGGTAAGGCGGGGGACTGCAAATCCTTTATCCCCAGTTCGAATCTGGGTGTCGCCTGATCAACAAAAAAATACTTGGAATTTTTTGATCGAACTTGACGAATTCTTGCCCCGAAAAAGCATTAGGCAAAGACTAGGTCTGTTGATACTTGATTTTGAGAACCCATAGGGCCTATAAAAGACTGTCATCTTTTTTCTCAAAATCTGGGTTCTGAGTGTGGCTCAAAAAGGCACCAATAAATATGAAGCAACCCAATCTTATTAATGATTGGTTTGGGCTATTCTGAATTGAATCAAATAAAAGAAATAGTGAGAATTCATTCTGGGCATCAGAACTATGAAAGTAAGAAGTCGGAAATCTTGGTATCCAAAGGTTCCTAAGAGACACTCCGTTTTGGCTACTAAGGTTGAAGAAAGGATTCTAAAAAAGACTATAAAGACTCCCTAATTATTTTACAATATAACTTTCTTAATATTGAGGTAGTGTCTACTCACTCTGTCTGCGATGAAATTAGATTGGATAGGCTGATGGGAATTTCATTTAATAATTGTGGCAAAGAACTGAAGATACTTTGTATCCAGACTCACTAGAGGTTCTGAGTGCTGCTCATAAATTTCATCAGAATGGTTGAATGGCTCTTCTTTCTATTTGTATATTTTCTTTTTTTTTCCAATTCTTTCTATTTCAATAGAAAGAATTGGAACTTTTTATGAGTGGATTCATGAAATTATTTCATAAAGAGCCATAAGTAAGAATCCTATTTTGACTCTGCACCATTGATTCCACTATGATTATGAATCAATAATGGAATAATTCCTTCATTTCATAGAGATAGGGGACATCATTCGCATGGATATAGTAAGTCTCGCTTGGGCTGCTTTAATGGTAGTGTTTACATTTTCTCTTTCACTTGTAGTATGGGGAAGGAGTGGGCTTTAGAGCTAGGAATATTACTAATTTAGTACTTTACTGAAAAATCTACTTGTATCAATTGTGATCGTTTTGCGAAAGCTTAAAAAAAAACTTGACTTGCTTTAGTTTATCTATATTTTATCTATATATTATATCTTATATATAAGATATATTAAGTAAGATATATTAAGTAGTATTATATTATTATTTTATTATTAGATTTCTATTTTCTATTGAATCCTCTATTAAATAGTTTTCTTTTATTATTATATTCTTATTATTTATTAATATATATTAATAGATTAGATTTCTATAATTCTCTAATATATGATATGGTATTTATATGGTATATAGTATATGTCTGTACTATATCTTCCTACATTAAT